AAAAATATTGAAAATGGCTTTGTGATTTGGAATAAAAGTTTCCCTCTCTATGAACGAAGAGAATAGTCAATTTATTCCTATCTATTCTATGGAATAGCTCGGAACACAAAAATTGAATCGGAAATATCGACAAATTTATGCAGAGTCTAAAGAAAAAAAAAGTCAACTGTTCCAATTTAATTTCTATCAAATTTAAATATCAGAATAGCGTATATAGTCATGATTCAATAAGTTAGGTCCACTTACTTTTTCATTTGTTAATTTCGTTCCAACGGATTTTATTCAAAAAATAGAAAATAGGAATATTTGGTGATTCGAGAGACGACTTATCTTATCTTATAATTATTCATTATAATGAATAAAAGTTCAACTTTATAACTACAGTTATAATATAGTATAACTTATTATACTTATACAGTTGTTTACTTTTGACGTTATGACTTTAAAAATATCAACAAACAATATCTCTATTCCCTATCAAATAGAAATATGATGGCCTTTTATGAAAAAACTAAACTCAAAATAAAGCCCCTTATCGGATTTGAACCGATGACTTACGCCTTACCATGGCGTTACTCTACCACTGAGTTAAAGGGGCCTTTTTAGTCAATTCTTGACATAGTCACTATGTATATACATAGAAAATGTATCTATGTACATATATTAGGACGGAAAGATCCTTTTGAATCTAATTTCTAATTAGAATTATTAGATTCTATTGACAATTTCAAAAAACTGTTCATACTATGAACATAAACAGTTGGGCATGTATGCCCCCATCGTCTAGTGGTTCAGGACATCTCTCTTTCAAGGAGGCAGCGGGGATTCGACTTCCCCTGGGGGTAGGGTACTACAAAAGGAAGTTGATCATGAATTATCAATAAGCCTAAAATAGATTCTTCCTGGGTCGATGCCCGAGCGGTTAATGGGGACGGACTGTAAATTCGTTGGCAATATGTCTACGCTGGTTCAAATCCAGCTCGACCCAATAATTAGCTCATTCGCTATGAGATGAAGATATTTGTCCTCTAGAAATGGCCGATACGCGGAATAAACAAGTCAAATTTTCTGCTATATATTCTCTTATATACTTTCTTTTTTTTATTTGTTTGCTCGATTTAGTTTTTCCGGGAAATTTTGATCATGATAATGATCTAGATTTAGATCATGACCTTAAGCTTATTATTAAGCTTAATCTTTAAGTATAAATACTTAATATTAAATATTAAATTAAAGTATTTATACTTAATAATAAAATAAGGAAGAAGACTCCTTTTCTTTATTGAAAGATTGATTCTCAATCGATTTGAAAATTTGAACTAAGGAAAAATTACTAGTAATTCGTGTGGTTTTCACTAAAGTGCATATTCATGTGGATATCAAAATAGTCCTTGCGTCTCTGCTCCAACACGAAAATTGAAATTCGAAATGTTTTGAATCAAATCATAAAAAAAAATCGATACTCTATACCTCAGTTTCCGGGGATTGTAGTTCAATTGGTCAGAGCACCGCCCTGTCAAGGCGGAAGCTGCGGGTTCGAGCCCCGTCAGTCCCGACGGATCCAATAACCAATAAATAAAATATATCAATTCCACTTTCTGGGAGATGGAAGACAATAGAATTTCACTCTCAATAGGGATTCTTATTTCTTTTCTTTTTCATTTATTTCTCATCCTGAAAATTTTCATTACTTCAGCCAGGACTGATTACTGGGAGAGATATGTGGATTAGTACTAGTATATATAATTTTCCATTTTTTATTGATAAGATCCTATTTAGGATTCCAAGTTTCGAATTCCAAGTCCAAGAGATACCATATTGATTGGGTCTGGTTTTTCAATTTCTTGCGCCTATCTAATGGAATAGAGTCCCATATGCTTTTCGGGAGTACATACACATATAGAATTCGTTTCTTGTACATCTTGTACAATAGACAATTTTTTTTTTCTTTTTATTTTTTATTTTTTTATTATAGTTATCCTGACAAAATACTTTTCAGATTAATCCTATCTCTCCTTCTGTCTCCGATTTTCCACCATCTCAATCATTAAGACTAACTAATTTCAATTTGAAACATTCTATCTCATTCAAATTACACGTTGAACTTTTCATATATGTGCACTAGTACTAACCTAAGAAAAGAGGGGAGGATATTAATAAAAGAAAGATCAAAGTTGGTTTTTGGGGTTTTGCAACCAATAGGAGTGGAAAAGTGATCAGATGAGACTTCATCAGATGATTGATTGTACAAGGAAGACAGTAGGTTATGAAAAAAAAAAATAGAATTCCTGATCGAATCAAGAATTCCTTATTTATCATTCTATTTTTTTTTTTTTTTGATTCAGTATGGATAAAAGATCTTCCTATGTTATACTATTCAATTCGCGACGGCGAATTGATATGATAGCTCAGATATTGTTATTCATGATATTAATCCGATTCAATATCATTAAGATGGAATTCATCCCATTGAATTTACAGGCGAAATTCTTATCATCTCTATGGGATTAAATCCCGAGTTATTGCGAAGTAAAAAAAACGATGAGATTATGGAAGTAAATATTCTCGCATTTATTGCTACTGCACTCTTCATTCTAGTTCCTACAGCCTTTTTACTTATTATCTATGTAAAAACGGTCAGTCAAAATGATTAATTTGAATGAGACTTGATTTCTTTGATTAAAATAAAAAAATAGAAAGTCCAATTTCATTTCTTAAATGAGACGAGCAGGCTAGAATTAGCAGTATTCGATGAAATTTTATAGTATGGTAGAAAGATTCATATGTTTCTTTCTACCATACTATCTATTAGATTGGTGTTTTTTTTTGTTTTTTGTAGTGTAGAAAGTTGTACTAGAATTGAATTCTATTTCTATTAAAGTAAAGTAAAGATATCGACTTAATTTAATATAGATCAATCTAGAATATGTATCTTCATATATGTTAGGTATATAGTGATCCCAATTCTATTTTTCTGCTACATCTATTTGATTGATTTGTATTGATTCTGATCAATCCGAAATAATCGAAAGGCAACTCAACTCTTATTTATATTTTACAGTTTGAATTCCTAGATTTCCTATTATTTCAAATATAAATCCCAGCATCCACCGAAAGAATCAAAGAAAGAAAAATGATATGGGTATGGCCTATATTAATAAAAAAAACCAACTTAGTAATGTTTTTTTATCATTCCCAAGAACTAAGAAATAAAGTAATTCAATTGATTGACTGGTTGATAAATGATCCAAAGAATTCTATGGTATGGAAATTTCTTCAAATAATAAACCTCATTAATTTGTAATACTTAAACCATGATATGAAATGAGTCGATTTTCGAAAATAAGAAAACAAGTGATAAGTGCCAAATATGCGACTCGCCCAAGTCAAGATCTTATTATGTGTATATCTTGTTGAACAACTACTATGTCTATGTTCTTTCCTCTAGAAAGTACATATATCCTTAAATATATATTATATTAAATTAATAACAGAACGGCTTTCTCTTGGATGAGGAAAACAAAAGAAAAGGGGTCTCTTGTTCCCCATTCATTGTCCTTGGATAAGAGTCCGTTCGGCGAAATAGAGAATTTAGGAAAAATTCGTTTGAAATAAATTTCCTATCATCTCTATCTCCTTTCAAAATGGAAACATAGGAATTATTGAAATACCTCTTTGATTGACATTTTTTTCTTTAAAAACACTTTGCGGAACGATCTACAAAACAATTTGATACAGTTTGATTCCTCAACTCAAAACTCAATTAGAATTAGTTAAGTAGTCTTTCTAGAGTCCACTTCTTCCCCATACTACAAGTGAAAGGGAAAATGAAAAGATTACCATTAAAGCAGCCCAAGCAAGACTTACAATATCCATGTGAATTATGTCCCCTATCTCTATGAATATGAAGGAATTATTCCATTATTGTTCATTAATAATTAATAATAGTGAAATCAGTGGTACAGAGTCAAAAAAGGATTTTTATTTCGGACTATTAATTTAATGAACCAATCCAATAAAGACACATACATATAAAAAATTCCTATACGATTTTTAACAGTTTATTCGACTCTTGACCGGTGGAAAAGAAGTTCTTTTTGAACTTTTTCTATTCTATAAAAAAAAAGCCAGTTATCCAATCGAATACCTGAGTACTCAGAGACTCTTTTGATTTGAGTTTGGATACAAAACATATTCCGTTTTTCCACAATTACTAACTACTAATTAGTTAGATATCACCTCCGGCTATCCAATCGAATTCAAGGTCCAGTCAGTAACCAACCCACTAGTAGTGGAAGGTCTATCAAGACCTCTTGATTCTCTTCCATTACTTACTATAATCTTTCCTTAAATCCTAGGCTAAAAAAACTTTCACTTTTCATTTCCAGATGCTTAGAATCAAGTACGTATCAAGAGACCCCGCCTCTCCTTCGGCTGGGGAACAATTCGGTGAGTTATAGATTATATCAGTCAATAAGTGATTTCGAGTCTTTTATTAATAAAAATCAGGCGACACCCGGATTTGAACTGGGGAAAAAGGATTTGCAGTCCTCCGCCTTACCACTCGGCCATGCCGCCAAAACGATACAAAATAGATGAAAATATTACCTCTTTTGGATGGATTACTGAACTTATTTTTTTTTATTGTACTTTCATTTTGAATCCCTTTTCCTTAATTCCCTTCCTACTTAAAAAAATGTTTCCTTTTTATTTTGATTGGATCCATACCTTTGCAAATATATAGACTTTCAGTCACAAAAGTAAAAATTCATGATAAAATGGAACCATTAACTATTGACTTGAATGCGAATTCATGAACGATTCTTCGATTTTTATTTCCAATTATGTTTCCCTAATGACATAAGAAAATCCAAATGATAACTAATCAGTATTGCGTCTTTTCAATAAAAAAAAAAATCTTTATTTTCCTTTACTTTTTTTCATTCTCAATTTCAATTATAACAACAATTATGAGTATATGTAAACCCCGAAACCAGAAC